AAAAAACCCCGCGAATTAACTTGGGTTACAGGGGTGGTTCTGGCTGTATTGACCGCATCTTTTGGCGTAACTGGTTATTCCTTACCTCGGGACCAAATTGGCTATTGGGCAGTAAAAATTGTAACAGGCGTGCCTGAAGCTATTCCTATAATAGGATCACCTTTGGTAGAATTATTACGTGGAAGTGCTAGTGTGGGCCAATCCACTTTGACTCGTTTTTATAGTTTACATACTTTTGTATTGCCTCTTCTTACTGCCGTATTTATGTTAATGCACTTTTCAATGATACGTAAGCAAGGTATTTCGGGTCCTTTATAGAGAAGGCAGATCATAGATATTTGTAATTTATCATATCGGGGAGGAACAAGAGTCTTTCATTGCTACAAATATGGATTATTTAAAAATAAGGCATGTTATTTGGATACTTCTATTCAACTCTGAAGTATTTTTTATTTGATACGAATCGTATAGTTGAAGTATATTTTCCTAAAAGAGGATGGATTATGGGAGTGTGTGACTTGAACTATTGATTGGTCCATGCAGATATATGATTTTATCCGCCACGTTGGAATTCACAACCCAATGTGTCTCCGCATCCAACCATTACGTCAGTCCCTTGTATGTAGCATAGGATAGGCCGGTTCACTTGAGGAGAATATTTTCTATGATCATACCCGAATCATGTCATGCATGAACATGAACAGGCTCCGTAAGATCCCTAGAATAAGTGATGTGGAATGATCCAATGTTCTATTTATTCCACTTTGTTTGATTTTTCTTTTTTTTTTTAGTAATTTTCTTATAATTTAGAATTAATTGATAGTAATCGTAGTAAGTTTTTTATAGTATGTAGATGCATTCATTTCCTCTGCATCGACCCTGATCTATGATACTATCGGAGTTAAATAAGGGATCTAAGGAAGAACAGGGGCTATACTTTCTTAGTAACAAGTAAAAACTTTGTATTTTTGTATGTAATAAAATCTGTGGGGATAAAAACCAACCAAAAGACATGAGACAATCCAAAAAGCACTTGATCATGATCGCATTTGTAAGCCTACTTGGATATTGAGCATTTCCTTGTTGCCAGAACTGAATTCTTTGCAATGAATCGTTGCAACTCGGGGAAATGGAATTTGATAAATCTTTTCTTACATAGAGTCATTCTACATTATATATGTAGATATGTATGAAATATAGATCTTCTATGGACCTATTTCTGTGATTCTTTTGATTCTTGCTCGAGCCGGATGATAAAAAATTATCATGTCCGGTTCCTTTGGGGGATGGATCCACAAGAATTCACCTATCCAAATAACAAAGAAACCTGATTTGAATGATCCTGTATTAAGAGCTAAATTGGCTAAAGGGATGGGACATAATTATTATGGAGAACCTGCATGGCCCAATGATCTTTTATATATTTTTCCAGTAGTAATTCTAGGCACTATTGCATGTAATGTGGGCTTAGCAGTTCTAGAGCCGTCAATGATCGGTGAACCGGCGGATCCGTTTGCAACTCCGTTGGAAATATTACCCGAATGGTACTTTTTTCCCGTATTTCAAATACTTCGCACAGTACCCAATAAGTTATTGGGTGTTCTTTTAATGGTTTCAGTACCAATAGGATTATTGACAGTACCTTTTTTGGAGAATGTCAATAAATTCCAAAATCCATTTCGTCGTCCAGTAGCTACAACAGTCTTTTTGATCGGTACCGCAGTAGCTCTTTGGTTAGGTATTGGAGCAACTTTACCTATTGAGAAATCCCTAACTTTAGGTCTTTTTCAAATTGATTAAACCGTTAAATACCATGACATAGGTATCTAAGGAAGATCCCCTTCTGGATCTTCCCTAGATACATAAATCTTATTATGATCTATTCTGCAAATATATGGATCGTGTCGGAGATTAAAAACTCATTATATTCTTTTTTCTTTCTTAAAAACTAAAAAATGAAAAAAGTCCAATGGATTTAAAATGAAAACTTTTTCTTAGGTAAATTGATTGCAAAATGTTTCTGTAGAGTGCCCAATATCTGTTTTACATCTTCTATGCGAAAATATTCCATTTTTAAAAGATCTTCTTGACTGTGACTCAAAAGGTCCAATAATGTATGTATATTGGACCTTTTGAGACAATTATAGGTCCTGGAAGACAATTCTGATTGGTCAATAAAAATACATGTCAATGGAATTCCTTTTTTTTTCTTGAAATTAGTGAATCTGTCTTGAAAGGAAAAAAGGGGTAAATTCCATCTGTTTTCATTTTCCTCGAAATTCATGTCCTCTTCCTCTGCATGTAGAAAAGGAATCAATAAATCAATCAAATTACGAGAAGCTTCATAAAGTGCTTCTTTAGGAGTTAAACTTCCATTTGTCCATATTTCTAGAAATAGTATCTCTTGTTTTTCATTCCCATTCCCATAAGAATGAATACTATGATTCGCATTTCGAACAGGCATAGATACAATATCTATAGGATAACTTCCATCGTGAGAGTCATTTGTGGATTTCATACGATATCCGCGATCTCTCTTGATTTGTAATTCAATACACAAATCAATTGGTTCTGTCAGATTAGCTATATGCTGTGTCGTGTCAACTATTTCTACAGAAGGTGGTGAGATGATATCTTGAGCTGTTATGTATTTGGGACCCCTGACGCAAATGGATGCGTCCCTAACTCCATAGAGATTACTTCTCAATACAATCTCTTTCAAATTTATTAAAATCTCATGTACTGATTCTTCAATACCTGCTATCGTAGAATATTCATGCAGCACATTTTCAGATTTTGCACGTGTGATACAGGTTCCTTCTATTTCTCCAAGTAAAGCCCTTCGCATGGCAATACCTATGGTATCGGCTTGACCTTTCATAAGCGGGGACAGAACGAAACGACCATAATAAAGACGCTTGCTGTCTACTCTTGATTCAACACATTTCCACTGTAGTGTTCGAGTGGATCCTGCTACTTCTTCTTGAACCATACTATTATTTTTCTTTTCTTTATGATTATTGGATCAGATCATTGAATCATTTATTTCTCTTGGAATCTCTTGAATTCTTATTTCTACACACGTCTTTTTTTAGGGGGGCGACATCCATTATGCGGCATGGGTGTTACATCACGTACGAAACTTAATAGCATCCCATTTCTACGAATGGCTCGTAATGCCGCATCTCTTCCGAGACCTGGACCCTTTATCATAACTTCTGCTCGTTGCATACCCTGATCAACTAATGTACGAATAGCATTAAATGCCGCGGCTTGAGCAGCATAGGGTGTTCCTTTTCTTGTGCCTCTGAATCCAGAAGTACCTGCGGAAGCCCAAGAAACCACCCGACCTCGTACGTCTGTAACAGTTACAATAGTATTGTTGAAACTCGCTTGAACATGAATAACTCCTTTTGGTATTCTACGTTCATTCTTATTTGAACCAATACGTGCATTCTTACGTAAACCAATTTTTGCTATAGTTTTTGTCATATTTTATTAGATCATATTATAAAATATAAAATAAAAAAGAATCAGAAAGATACGGGGATATCCATTTCATATGAAAACGAATCCTTTCTTCTTTCTTTTTACATGTACATGGGTTTTTCTTTTAAAAAGTTCTTGATTTAGAACTTGAGAAGAATTACCCCTGTCTCTGTTTATGTCTCGGATTGGAACAAATGACTATAATTCGTCCCCGCCTACGAATCAAGCGACATTTTTCACAAATTTTACGAACAGAAGCCCTTATTTTCATATTTATCATTCCTTACTTTCATTCTGAATCTATTTTGTTGGAAACAAGAATCAGTTTATTGTATTTTTGAACTTCGAATTATATCCCTACGAAAAGAATGTTTAAAAGAATGATCTAATCGTTCGAATCTTTTTTGCGAAGTCTATAAATTATACGTCCCCTGGTTGAATCATAACGACTCATTTCGATTTTGACTCTATCTCCGGGTAGTATACGTATAAAACTGCGCCGGATTCTCCCTGAAATATAACCTAGAATTAGATCTTCATTATCTAATCGAACTCGGAACATACCGTTGGGAAGTGATTCAGTAATTAAACCCTCATGAATCAATTTTTGTTCTTTCATTCCAGGGAACCCCCTTTAAGTATCAACTAATAGAGGAAGAGTTCTATAATTCACTTATCCTCTCTATTTTACAACTAGTAAGTTCGAGAGAAACTTAAGGTACCTCAGGAGAATCACCATATATAACACAAAATTTCTCCTCCAATTTTTTCTAGTCGAGCTTCTCGATCTGTCATTATACCTCGAGAAGTAGAAAGAATTACAATTCCCATTCCACCTAAAATCTTAGGAATTCGTTGATAGTTGGAATAGATTCGTAGACCGGGTCGGCTGATACGCTTTAAAATTATTTTATTACCTTTCCTAGTCTTTCTATGTCGTAAGGTTGAAACCAAGAAATTTTTTTGACTTTCTTTATGTTTTCGAACGTTTTCAATAAAACCTTCTCGTAAAAGTATTTTCACAATGTTTTTAGTGATATTAGTAGATACTATTTTAACTCTTCCCTTTTGATCTATGTCAGCATTTCTTATAGAAGTTATTATATCGGCAATAATGTCCCTACCCATGACGAACTATAGTTATTGGTGCCTCCTCGTTTTGATATAATCAACATGCTTATTTTTTGTTTTATTTTTTATTTAATTAGGAAATTCTAAAAAATTATTCTAAATTTCAAATATATGCATGAGACACAATCTATTAATCGGATCTATTTCAGATATTTGAATATTCTATATATAGATAGGATATATCCTATTTTCATCTATAATACTTCGGGTGCTAATGAAACTATTTTAGTAAAATTCAACTGTCGCAATTCCCGAGCAATCGCACCAAAAATTCGAGTTCCTTTTGGATTTCCTTCTTGATCAATGATAACCGCTGCATTGTCATCATATCGTATTATCATGCCGTTGTCACGTTTGAGTTCTTTACACGTGCGTACAATCACAGCTCTAATTATTTCTGATCTTTCTAGAGGCATGTTGGGCACTGCTTCTTTGATTACAGCAACGATAACATCGCCAATATGAGCATATCGGTGATTACCAGTTCCTATGATTCGAATACACATCAATTCTTGAGCTCCGCTGTTATCCGCTACATTCAAAAGGGTCTGAGGTTGAATCATATCATTTTTATTTGATTATTTCAATGCAAGGGATAATGGAAAAAAGAAATATTGTCTGTCCAGAGATAAAGAAATCTGTGGTTTTTTTTTCATTCTCAATGCTCCTTCTTCTTTTACTTTTGTTTACCTATCCTGAAATAATAAATTGAGTTCGTATAGGCATTTTGCATGCAGCTATTTCCATAGCAGTTTTGGCTACAGTTTCTGATACTCCACTCATTTCATAAAGTATTCGGCCCGGTTTAACAACGGATACCCAATATTCGGGGGATCCCTTGCCCGAACCCATACGCGTTTCTGTAGGTCTTACAGTAACAGGTTTGTCGGGAAAGATACGTACCCATATCTTTCCACCACGACGCGCATATCGTGTCATTGCTCTTCGCCCTGCTTCTATTTGTCTAGCTGTGATCCAAGCAGGTTCAAGTGCCTGAAGAGCGTATCTGCCAAAACAAATATGATTGCCTCGGCAAGATATTCCCTTCATTCTACCTCTATGTTGTTTACGAAATCTGGTTCTTTTGGGGTTATAGTTGATGGTTGTTTATGAATTCCATCTCTACTGCAGAGCCGGACATGAGAGTTTCTTCTCATCCAGCTCCTCGCGAATGAAATGATTCAATAATATTACACATACGCATGTATTTATGTATTTCATTCTATCAAAATGAAAAGAATATACTAATTTTATTGAATTTGTTAAATCATAGGTAGCTTTATATATAACGAGATAACTAGGCGTTTTTGTTTATATATAATGCTTCTTTCTTTTATCAAAATTCCTAAAGTATTTGACTTTACCTCTATTTATATTGAATTACGCCAATAGTCATCCAATAAATGAAATTCTAAAAATAAAGAAAAATAAAGAAAGGGTTCGCGGGCGAATATTGACTCTTTCCTCCTTCATTTGTAGGGTCAATTCATGACCATTCATAAGAAATCTAAATCCATTTTTTATTGGTTCATTTCGCCATCCTACCCAATGAATCATTAGGATTGATTTGTTTTCAAGAAAATCCTATGTAGTCACAGGTTCCATCGTTCCCATAGCTTCTCCATTAATGTTTAGGCCTGAACTCTGCAATGGAGCTCTCAACAAAATCTGTTATTTGTTTCCGAGTAAATCTCCTCAGTTTTTCTTAACCCGAAGCTCGATTAAATTATTCTTTATTTTCTATTATTTATATTATCTATTTTTCTATCTTTGCTATTTGATATCTTATTATTTCTTTATCTATCTTATTACATACATAATAGACTATATTATCCATATTTATTAGATTCTTTAGATTATTATTTGAAATTGGAATTTCATTTCTTTTATTATATTTATTCTATTTTCTTCTATGTTTCTATTTTTTCTTTGTTTGTATATTTCTTATTTTATTGTATTGTAATTGTATATTTATGTTGATGCTTTATAACACTGCCTTTTTTATAGGGTAATTTTTCATAAACCATACATATGGGAATCATATATCATTGAGATCTTTATTCTCTCTTTCTATCATCCTTCCTTTTTTCTACATCCCTTTTTTTTTCACAATTCATAATCAGATTTCGTTTTTATGAAAAGAATTTCAGTTGCTACAACTATATGATAGATTCAGTCATATAGTGACTGTTTCTTGGGATCTCGACAATACGAAGCAATAAGTTGGTTATTAGTTTTGAATTTCTTTAGTTTTGATAGTTACTAAGTTTATAGTGGGATTAGCCTGTTTTTTTTTCAATTTCAATTCTCAACTCTAAAGAAAAAACTAACGAGTCACACACTGAGCATAGCAATTATACTAAAATATAAATTAAATAAAGGATAAATCAAATTTTTATTAAACCTTATAGAATTATAATTGTTCGTTTTTCTTTTATTAATAAAAAAAAAAAAGAAGAAAAGAGTTTCTAAATTTTTTCTATCGATGAGCAGAATGGCGAGATAAAGAAAGGTCCATTCTTATTATTTTTTATTTTCCTTATTCTTGGTTTACAAATATCCAAATTTTGATACCTAAGACTCCATAGATAGTTCTAATTGTATGGGAACAGTGATCAATTTTAGCGCGAATTGTTTGTAAGGGAACCCTGCCTTCTCTGATCCATTCGACACGTGCAATCTCTTTTCCGTCGATACGCCCTGCAATTTGCACTTGAATTCCTTTTGTACCCGTTTGTTCAGTTAATTCAATAGCTTTTTTCATTGCCTTTCGAAATGAAACTCTATTTTTTAATTGTAAAGCTATATATTCTGCAATAATATTAGGTTGTCCATAAGGCTTTTCAATTCTTGTGATAGCAATGTTGAGTCTCCGGTTTA